GAAGAAAACAGGGGTTCTGTTGAATTTCAAGTATTCAGTTTCACCAATAAGATACGGAGACTTGCTTCACATTTGGAATTACACAAAAAAGATTTTTCATCGGAAAGAGGTCTACGAAGACTTTTGGGAAAACGTCGACGTTTGCTGGCTTATTTGGCAAAGAAAAATAGAGTACGTTATAAGAAATTAATCAGTCAGTTGAATATCCGGGAGCAGTAATTTAATCGTTCGAATTTTTTTCTTATTTTATTAGTAGTCTTATAGTAGTCTTAGATTTTACATTTTGATGAGCCTCGTTTTGAGGAATTCATGGAATAATCCATTTTCATGGAATAATGAATTAAGGAAGAAAGGATATGAGTCTACCGCTTACAAGAAAAGATCTCATGATAGTCAATATGGGCCCTCAACACCCATCAATGCATGGTGTTCTTCGACTGATCGTTACTCTCGATGGTGAAGATGTTATTGATTGTGAACCCATATTAGGCTATTTACACAGAGGAATGGAAAAAATCGCGGAAAACCGAACTATTATACAATACTTACCCTATGTAACACGGTGGGATTATTTAGCTACTATGTTTACAGAAGCAATAACGGTAAATGCACCTGAATTCTTGGAGAATATTCAAATACCCCAAAGAGCCAGCTATATTAGGGTAATTATGTTAGAGTTGAGCCGTATAGCCTCTCACTTGTTATGGCTTGGGCCTTTTATGGCGGATCTCGGGGCACAGACTCCTTTTTTCTATATTTTTAGAGAGAGAGAATTAATATATGATCTATTTGAAGCTGCTACAGGTATGCGAATGATGCACAATTACTTTCGCATCGGAGGAGTAGCCGCCGATCTACCTTATGGATGGATCGATAAATGTTTAGATTTCTGTGATTATTTTTTACGCGGAGTTGTTGAATATCAACAACTTATTACAGAGAATCCTATTTTTTTAGAACGAGTTGAAGGAGTAGGTTTTATTAGCGGAGAAGAAGCAGTAAATTGGGGCTTATCGGGACCGATGTTACGAGCTTCTGGAATACAATGGGATCTTCGTAAAGTTGATCCTTATGAGTCTTACAACCAATTCGATTGGAAAGTCCAATGGCAAAAAGAAGGGGATTCGTTAGCTCGCTATTTAGTACGAGTTGGTGAAATGAGGGAATCCATCAAAATTATTCAACAGGCAGTAGAGAAAATTCCTGGAGGACCTTACGAGAATTTAGAAGTCCGACGCTTTAAGAAAGCAAAAAATTCCGAATGGAATGATTTTGAATATAGATTTCTTGGTAAAAAACCTTCGCCAAATTTTGAATTGTCAAAGCAAGAGCTTTATGTAAGAGTGGAAGCTCCAAAAGGTGAATTAGGGATTTATCTGGTAGGAGATGATAGTCTTTTCCCCTGGAGATGGAAAATTAGGCCACCCGGTTTTATTAATTTGCAAATTCTTCCTCAGCTAGTTAAAAAAATGAAATTGGCTGATATCATGACGATATTAGGTAGTATAGATATCATTATGGGGGAAGTTGATCGTTGAAATGATAATAGATAGGGTAGAGGTAGAAACTATCAATTCTTTTTCGAAATCGGAATTATTAAAAGAAGTCTATGGACTAATATGGATTCTACCCATTTTGACCCTCCTTTTGGGAATCACAATACAGGTACTCGTAATTGTGTGGTTAGAAAGAGAAATATCTGCATCGATACAACAACGTATTGGTCCTGAATATGCTGGCCCCCTGGGACTGCTTCAAGCTATAGCAGATGGGACTAAGCTACTTTTTAAAGAGGATATCCTGCCATCCCGAGGAGATATTCCTTTATTTAGCATTGGACCCTCTATAGCAGTCATATCCATTTTATTAAGTTTTTTAGTTATCCCTTTGGGATATCATTTTGTTTTAGCCGATCTTAGTATTGGTGTTTTTTTATGGATTGCTATTTCCAGTATTGCTCCTATTGGTCTTCTTATGTCGGGATATAGCTCAAATAATAAATATTCTTTTTTAGGCGGTCTACGAGCTGCTGCTCAATCCATTAGTTATGAAATACCATTAACTTTTTGTGTGCTAGCAATATCTCTACGTGTGATTCGTTAAAATTAGGAAATTTTTCCTCTAAAATCCATTGAATATTTATCTTCCTTTTTTTATTCTGTATTCGGGTTGGATAAGTTAAACTAGATAGCTATATGAGTGAAACAAAACAGCTTATTAATTTGTAGTAAAAAGAAAAAATCTCATTTTCTACGTACAAGAAAAAAGTTGAAGTAAACATAAGCAGTGTAAACTCTTTACCCCAAGGTTGATTTTTTTTAATTAGTCATCATATCTTGAAGCGGGCAAGAATAAAGGATTCGCGATATGGAATTCCATTACTAGAATATTCCTAGTTATTACTATAACTTATAATCATAAGAAGAATCCATCAAAAGTTAGTGAGGGGTTAGGAACACTAAAGTACATAAAGGATTAGTAATGGGGGAATCTAAGACATTAGGGATTTTCCCTCATAAAAGGAATCATAATAAAGACTTGAAATTGGTGGAAATGATCAAGTAGTACTTTCTTGGGATTCCGATCCAGAGTATGTTCCCATTCACTTGTTAAGGAAATGGCTATCAAGAACGAATTAACCCTTTATTACTTTTTTCTTTTTAACTACCCCCTACCCGGGGAAAGAAGAATAGGACAAAAGATATGGAATGCAATACAAAAAAAATATTTTTATTAATTCTTTCCTTCCTCTATCTATATTCATACAGAATTCCTCATGAACTAATGCCCAACTCTTTCCATTTATTAATTTGATTTCTATAACAAGTGTTTTATTCCAAGATTAAGTTATTGCTGAACAAAGAAAAATTTTCATTATATTATAAAGGATGAGATCAATTCGGAAGCGCTTTTTGTTAGTCTAGCAGACGGAATTCCTTTGGTCTAATTTAGGACTTTCCTATCGATTTTATTTTACCTAATTCTATCTATGCCCCTGGGGATAATCCCGAAACGAAAGAACCCTTTCCTTTTTCTGATCATAGAGAAGCCGTATGAAACTAAGGTTTCATGTACGGTTTTGGAATAGCGGTGGGAACTGTGATGTTATCATCGACTATGATTATCTAACAGTTCAAGTACAGTTGATATAGTTGAAGCACAGTCAAAATATGGTTTTTTTGGATGGAATATTTGGCGTCAGCCTATAGGTTTTCTGGTTTTTCTAATTTCTTCTTTGGCAGAATGTGAAAGATTACCCTTTGATTTACCAGAAGCGGAGGAAGAATTAGTAGCAGGTTATCAAACAGAATATTCCGGTATCAAATATGCTTTATTTTATCTTGCTTCTTACCTAAATTTATTAGTTTCCTCTTTATTTGTAACAGTTCTTTACTTAGGCGGGTGGAATTTCTCTATTCCCTTTATATCCTTTTTTGAATTTTTTCAAATGACTAAAGCAGTTGGAATTTTGGAAATGACAATGGGTATCTTTATTACATTAACTAAAGCTTATTTATTTCTCTTCATTTCTATCACAATAAGATGGACTTTACCCAGGATGAGAATGGACCAGTTATTAAATCTTGGATGGAAATTTCTTTTACCTATTTCCCTGGGCAATCTCTTATTAACAACTTCTTCCCAACTTGTTTCACTATAAATAAGATAATACAATAACAGTAAGAATATTTTCAACACAAAAGTTCTCTCAAACAAGAGAAAGAAACATACCTTTTTCATAGATATTTTAGAATATGTTCCCTATGGTAACTGGGTTCATGAGTTATGGTCAACAAACAATACGCGCTACAAGGTACATTGGTCAAAGTTTCATAACTACCTTATCTCACACAAATCGTTTACCTATAACGATTCACTACCCTTACGAAAAATCAATTACACCGGAGCGTTTCCGAGGGCGAATCCACTTTGAATTTGATAAATGTATTGCTTGTGAAGTCTGTGTTCGCGTATGTCCAATAGATCTACCCCTTGTAGATTGGAGATTTGAAAAGGATATTAAAAGGAAACAATTGCTTAATTATAGTATTGATTTCGGAGTTTGTATATTTTGTGGTAATTGTGTTGAGTACTGTCCAACAAGCTGTTTATCAATGACGGAAGAATATGAACTTTCTACTTATGATCGTCATGAATTGAATTACAATCAAATTGCTTTGAGTCGGTTACCAATCTCCATAATGGGAGATTACACAATTCAAACAATTAGGAATTCGACTGAAAGTAAAATAAACGAAGATAAATCTTCGAATTCAAGAACAATTACTGATTACTAGACTAGGGTTTTTTATTTTTTGTTATAAAAATCCAAAAATTCTTTACTAACTATATTTAAAATCAGACTAGATTTTCGTGATATAATTTCTAACTATACAGCTTATACACAAAAAAATATCCTAATCCCCTTTTTTTTACTTGAATCCTTTAGTTTTAGTCAGTTCATGAAAAATTTTATACTATTAATTTCTTTTTATCCATAATGGATTTACCTGGACCAATACATGAGATTCTTATGCTATTTGGGGGATTTGTTCTTCTACTAGGAGGTCTAGGAGTAGTATTACTTACCAACCCAATTTATTCTGCCTTTTCGCTGGGATTAGTTCTTGTTTGTATATCCTTATTCTATTTTTTATTGAATTCCTACTTTGTAGCTGTCGCACAACTTCTTATTTATGTAGGAGCCATAAATGTCTTGATCATATTCGCTGTAATGTTCATAAATGGCTCAGAATGGTCTAAAGATAAGAATTATTGGACTATTGGAGACGGGTTCACTTCACTCGTTTGTATAACTATTGTTTTTTCACTAATGACTACTATCCCAGATACGTCATGGTATGGAATTCTTTGGACTACAAGATCAAACCAAATAGTAGAACAGGGTCTCATAAATAATGTTCAACAAATTGGGATTCATTTAGCAACCGATTTTTATCTTCCCTTTGAACTCATTTCCATAATTCTTCTAGTTTCTTTAATAGGTGCAATTACTATGGCTCGGCAATAATAAAAACTCAGAAATAGTAAAATTATTAGAATTGCAAATCTAAAATAAATAACTAAAGAATCACAATTTTGATTTAGTAAAACCCATCTACTGCCAACAAATACTTTTTGTTGTGTAATTGTTCTATTTAATTGAATCGGTTCAATTCTTGTCCTCATATTGAAATGAATCGAGATTGATAAGGAGTTAGTTAATGATGTTTGAGCATGTACTTTTTTTGAGTGTCTATTTATTTTCGATTGGTATCTATGGATTGATCACAAGCCGAAACATGGTTAGAGCTCTAATATGTCTTGAACTTATACTGAATTCAATTAATCTAAATCTTGTAACATTTTCTGATCTATTTGATAGTCGTCAATTAAAAGGAGACATTTTCGCAATTTTTGTTATAGCCCTTGCGGCTGCTGAAGCCGCTATTGGACTAGCCATTCTTTCTTCTATCCATCGTAACAGGAAATCCACTCGTATCAATCAATCTAATTTTTTGAATAATTAGACTTTAGAATAATTAGACATAGAATCCTCTAAACAAAGGCGCACGTATAATAAAAATATCGAATATTAAGATGAATAGAAATATAATACTATTTTCTTATTATTATTTGAGAATATCCATTTTTTGAGTAGGTTATTGCATAGTATTCTTTTTTACTTAAATGAATTTTTGTAATTCATTGATATTGCAATTTGAATATTGCAATAATTTATATTGAAAAGACGATAGCCAATTTATTGGCTAATTCGAATTCGTATGTACAATTTGTATAATTATGACTGTTGAAGTCCAAAATTCAAGTCTCTTGGCTCTTTTCACGCTTTCTCACAAACGGATTAAAAATAGATTATTATTTTTCTTGAAGTTTGGATAAACCATTGCTTCGTCTGGTGTCTACAATACATATGACTCATTATAGTACTAATTTCATTTTTACCAGATCGAAAAATTTTATGTTGAAAAGAAAAATTTATAAATCCAATGTCACATTCCGTAAAAATTTATGATACATGTATAGGATGCACTCAATGTGTACGAGCTTGTCCAACAGATGTATTAGAAATGATACCCTGGGATGGATGTAAAGCCAAGCAAATTGCTTCCGCGCCGAGAACCGAAGATTGTGTGGGTTGTAAGAGATGCGAATCTGCCTGCCCAACAGATTTTTTAAGTGTCCGCGTTTATTTAGGGCCTGAAACAACCCGTAGCATGGCTCTATCTTATTGATACGTTACAAAAAACTCCACTTGAATCGTCTGATTCCTCTTTACCGAAGAAGCCTGTGCTCGAAATAATCGAGCACGGGCTTTTCTGGTCAAAACGTATCTTGTCTTTATCACTTTATCATGAGTTATTTTCCTTGGTTAACAATACTTGTTGTTTTGCCGATATTTGCAGGTTCATTAATTTTCTTTTTACCTCATAGGGGAAACAAAATCATTAGGTGGTATACTATATCTATTTGTTTATTAGAATTCCTTCTAATGACTTATGCATTCTGTTACCATTTCCAACTGGAGGATCCCTTAATCCAATTAAAAGAGGATTCTAAATGGATAGATGTCTTCGATTTCCACTGGAGATTGGGAATCGATGGACTTTCATTAGGATCTATTTTATTGACAGGATTTATCACTACTTTAGCTACTTTAGCAGCTTGGCCAGTTACCCGGAATTCGCGATTATTCTATTTCCTGATGCTAGCAATGTATAGTGGTCAAATAGGATTATTTTCTTCGCGAGACCTTTTACTTTTTTTTATCATGTGGGAGTTAGAATTAATTCCTGTTTACTTACTTTTATCCATGTGGGGGGGAAAGAGGCGTCTATATTCAGCTACAAAGTTTATTTTGTATACTGCGGGCGGTTCCATTTTTTTCTTAATCGGAGTTCTGGGTATGGGCTTATATGGTTCCAACGAACCAGGGTTAGATTTGGAAAGATTAATTAATCAATCATACCCTGCAACTTTGGAAATACTTTTATATTTTGGCTTCCTTATTGCTTATGCTGTCAAATTGCCGATTATACCCCTACATACGTGGTTACCAGATACCCATGGGGAAGCACATTATAGTACATGTATGCTTTTAGCGGGAATCCTATTAAAGATGGGAGCATATGGATTGATTCGGATCAACATGGAATTGTTACCGCATGCTCATTATCTATTTTCGCCCTGGTTGGTAATAATAGGAGCGATCCAAATAATCTATGCAGCTTCAACTTCTCTTGGTCAACGAAATTTCAAAAAAAGAATAGCCTATTCCTCTGTATCTCACATGGGTTTCATAATTATAGGAATTGGTTCCATAACCAACATTGGACTCAATGGAGCTATTTTACAAATATTATCCCATGGATTTATTGGTGCTACACTTTTTTTCTTGGCAGGAACGGCTTGTGATAGAATGCGTCTTGTTTATCTCGAAGAACTGGGGGGGATATCTATCCCAATGCCGAAAATTTTTACCATGTTTAGCAGCTTTTCAATGGCTTCTCTTGCCTTACCAGGAATGAGCGGTTTTGTCGCAGAATTAGTAGTATTTTTTGGGCTAATTACTAGTCCAAAATTTCTGTTAATGCCAAAAACCCTAATTACTTTTGTAATGGCAATTGGAATGATATTAACTCCTATTTATTTATTATCTATGTTACGCCAGATGTTCTACGGATACAAGCTATTTCATGTTCCAAATGCAAATTTTGTGGATTCTGGACCACGAGAACTCTTTCTTTTAATCTGTATCTTTTTACCAGTAATAGGAATTGGTATTTATCCAGATTTTGTTCTCTCCCTATCCGTTGACAGGGTAGAGGCTCTCTTATCCAATTATTATCCTAAATAGGTTTTTTTAACTAGTCCGCTCTATATTCCTATAGTGGAAAAACCCAATAATTCAGAAAAAAGTAAAAAAGTCTAATTAGGTCTATCTCGAATTTTTGAGAACCCCTTGAAAAGGCGTTCAAGGGGTTCTCAAATAAAACAAAAAAGTAAAAACGTTCATTTCATGAAGGTATTATTTTATGTAATCATTTAGGTGTTAATGTAAACGAACCATAACTATGTAAACCTATTCCTAATAGATTGATACCAAAATAGCAGATCCAAATTATAAGAAATCCTATCGAAGCTACAAGTGCGGAATTCGTACCCTTCCAATTTGGATTTGTTCTACTATGTAAATAAATTGCGAATATGGTCCAAGTAATAAATGCCCAAGTTTCCTTAGGATCCCAATTCCAATAGGATCCCCACGCCTCATTAGCCCATACTGCTCCACAAAGAATACCTATGGTTAAAAGGGTAAATCCTAGGCTAATGACACGATAACTCCAAGAATCCAAACGCTCAGTTAATTGATATTTGTAATAATTTGGAAATGAAGGAAAAGAGGTGCTTTTTAAAGCACTTCTTTTTGCATAGAAATTTTCAATCTCACTAAAGAAAAATGTGTTAAATAAAACATTTTTTTTCTTTTTAGAAAAGAACTGGAAATTATTTCGAAATCTAATGATTAGAAGAGCGGCGGATAATAAGGATCCGCACAAAAGAGTTGCATAGCTTAGTAACATCATACTGACATGCATCATTAACCACTGAGATTGTAAAGCAGGTACTAGTATTGTGGATTGATGCATTTCAGTTAAAAGACTCGACGTGGCAAAGCCTTGCGTTAAAATAGTACTTGGCGTTGTTATTCTGCTTAAATCATTTTTAAAGCTCTGTATCTTAGGAATCGTATGAAGAATATACAGAGCCCATGAAAGGAAGATCAATGACTCATATAAATTACTTAATGGAAAATGTCCCGAAGAAGCCCAACGAGAAACTAGGAATCCTGTTATAGAAAAAAAAGTAGCTATCATTCCTTTTTCTAACGAATCACGGAATACCCCAAGTTCACGAACTAATAAGGTTATCAAATGAATCGTAATCACAATTGAAATTGTTGAGAAAGAGATGTGAGTTAGTATATGTTCTAAAGTTGCAAATAGCATAAGGGGAAGGTCCCATTACAAAATTATAAATTTCGAATTGAATCTATTTTCTAATCTATTGTATTCTTTTTCGAGAATGCCGCCACTCGGATTCGAACCGAGATGCTTGAGCACTGCTTCCTAAGAGCAGCGTGTCTACCAATTTCACCATGGCGGCTAACTTCAAATAATAGGTAACTTAAAAGAATAATAGTTATTTTTTCGCGAGTCGTCGAGATTGGGAAAGTCCCTAAAATTTAGGGGCATTAGAATCTTAGACTTCGTTTGGTAATATCGTTGCGATTTTTTTTAACAATAAACTCTTGCTTTGCCCAATAGAAACACTACTTGAAAGAGTTGGAACTGCTTTTTTCTAAGTTGCAATATAGAAAGAACTAAAAATTTTTTTTTTCTAATTAGTTTCTCATTTAAATTTGAAAAATTCTTTCAATGCAATAGACAAAATCCAAAAAGCCTTTTCTATTTATCCATTTTAATTTCATCATTAAATAGAAACTCCTTTGGATTTTCGCAAAATTTCTAGAATGAAAGCCTTTATTCTCTTATTAATATAATTTATCAACCTTAAACCAATTTACTTGTGGATTTTGGATAAGATAGGTACAAGTTGTAAGTCCTATTGCAAAAATACTCCACTTTTCATAATAGAATCCTCATTTTTTATTATGAGGATTCTATTATGAAAAGTTCATTGATAGGAAAAGAAATACTTAGCACACAGTATACCAAAAACTTTTATTCTATATTGTTTATACTAAACAATTGAAATTCTTTTTTGATAGGTCAATTCAGATTATTCCAAAACCTGATTATTTGTTTGTTTGTTGCCCAGAAAAACCCTTTGGTTTTGGCTGCTCGTTGCCGCTAGAAAATGATCTTGATTTTGCTAAAGAATAAGATTGTACTATGGAAAAATAAGTCTTTTTCTTCCAAAGATTTTTACGAATACGCTTTTTTGACATTGAAGTACGTTTTTTTGGAACTGCCATTCAAAAAGGAAATTACTTTTTTCTACTTGTATGTGAAAGACATCTATTGCCGCAAATCAATCCTTCTTTCTTCTTTTTCTTAGTATTTATACTTAGATACTGAAAGATACTGAAATTCTAAATTCTTTTTTACTTCATTTTGTCTAATGCGGATAAGACAAGAATTTTTTAGCATATTTTTCGTATATATTTTAGACTTTGTTTTAATAATATAGAATATACAGAAAAGTTTTCCCTTTAAATCTATTTATATATATTTATATATCAAGTATACTCCATATATAGGTATATGGTACGGAGGCCTATCCCCCATATAAGATCGGGGGATAAAAAGAAGGGAAAATTAAAATAGTTAATTTAAGTTCAGAATGGTATTTCATAATGGAATTCCAATCAAAACAAAAAATACTGAGTCTCTTAAACAAGACATTCTAAAACTTAGGTAATTATAGTCATTAGGATTTCATTTCAGTTCTATATGAAGTAAGGAATATTCGAAAATTTCCTATAAATATAAACATAGGTTTTCATTGGAATTCAATCAATCAGTTATGAAACAACAGGGCTGCTTCACCTTCGTTTTAAATAAATAGAAAAATGAATAGAAAAGTAAAATGATTCAACTTTTTTTTTTGTATTTTTTTGTATTTTAATAAAAATAAATATGCTTATTTAGGTAATAACTAGGTAACGAATTTATTTGATTAACTTTTTGAATTTAACCAACTACATCCATTCTTAATTCTTCCAAATTTTTCTCATTGAAATAAGCAAAAATTAAGAATTCCTGTATTTTTTTCTTAATTCTTTTTATTTATTCCTTCAGAAAGAGATAAGAATTGGTTTGGTGAATCGCAAATAATTTTATTTTATAGAAAAATTGAAGTAAAAATTTCAAGTAAAAATTGCAATTTCTTTTCTTATGGAACATACATATCAATATGCATGGGTAATCCCTCTTCTCCCACTTCCAGTTATTATGTCAATGGGATTTGGCCTTATTCTTATTCCGACCGCAACAAAAAATCTTCGTCGTATATGGGCTTTTCCTAGTATTTTACTCTTAAGTATAGCTATGGTATTCTCAGTTCAACTGTCTATTCAACAAATAAATGGAAGTTCTATCTATCAATATCTATGGTCTTGGACCGTCAATAATGATTTTTCCTTAGAATTTGGATACTTGATTGACCCGCTTACTTCTATTATGTTAATACTAATTACTACTGTAGGAATCCTGGTTCTTATTTATAGTGACGGTTATATGTCTCACGATGAAGGATATTTGAGATTTTTTGTTTATATAAGTTTTTTCAATACTTCCATGTTGGGGTTGGTTACTAGCTCCAATTTGATACAAATTTATTTTTTTTGGGAACTTGTGGGAATGTGTTCCTATTTATTGATAGGCTTTTGGTTTACACGACCAATCGCAGCGAATGCTTGTCAAAAAGCTTTTGTAACTAATCGTGTAGGGGATTTTGGTCTGTTATTGGGAATTTTAGGTTTTTTTTGGGTAACAGGTAGTTTAGAATTTCGGGATTTGTTCCAAATAGCTAATAACTGGATTCCTAATAATGGGATTAATTCTTTACTTACTACTTTGTGTGCTTTTTTATTATTCCTTGGTGCAGTTGCGAAATCTGCACAATTCCCTCTTCACGTATGGTTACCCGATGCTATGGAAGGACCCACTCCCATTTCGGCTCTTATACACGCAGCAACTATGGTTGCTGCGGGGATTTTTCTTCTAGCTCGACTTCTTCCTCTTTTCATATCATTACCATTTATAATGAGTTTCATTTCTTTAGTAGGTACAATAACACTCTTCTTAGGGGCTACTTTAGCTCTTGCTCAGAGAGATATTAAAAGAAGCTTAGCCTATTCTACAATGTCTCAATTGGGTTATATGATGTTAGCTCTAGGTATAGGTTCTTATCAAGCTGCTTTATTCCATTTGATCACTCATGCTTATTCAAAAGCTTTATTATTCTTGGGATCCGGAACCGTTATTCATTCAATGGAACCTCTTGTTGGATATTCACCAGATAAAAGTCAGAATATGGTTCTTATGGGCGGTTTAAGAAAATACATTCCAATTACAAGAACTACTTTTTTATGTGGTACACTTTCTCTTTGTGGTATTCCACCTCTTGCTTGCTTCTGGTCCAAAGATGAAATCCTTAGTAATAGTTGGTTGTATTCGCCCTTTTTTGGAATAATAGCCTCCTTTACTGCAGGATTAACTGCATTTTATATGTTTCGGATATATTTACTTACGTTTGATGGGTATTTGCGTGTTCATTTTCAAAATTACAGTAGCACTAAAAAGGGTTCCTTGTATTCAATATCCTTATGGGGAAAAAGGATAACCAAAGGAGTGAATAGGAATTTCGTTTTACCAACAACGAAGAGTAGAGTTTCTTTTTTTTCACAAAATTTATCCAAAATTCATGGTAATACAAGAAATAGGATAGGATCCTTTAGTACCTCCTTTGGAGCTAAAAATACTTTAGCCTATCCGCATGAAGCGGGAAATACTATGTTATTTCCTCTTCTTATATTGCTGCTTTTTACTTTGTTCATTGGATTCATAGGAATCTCTTTTGATAATGGAGCAATAGATAATGGAATAGTAGAGTTAACCATATTATCAAAGTGGTTAACTCCCTCAATAAACTTTATCCAGGAAAGTTCCAATTCTTTTATAAATTCATATGAATTTATCACTAATGCAATTTCTTCTGTAAGTATAGCTATCTTCGGTTTATTCATAGCATATAGCTTCTATGGATCTGCTTATTGTTTTTTTCAGAATTTGGATTTAATAAATTTCTTTGTAAAAGGGAGTCCGAAAAAGGACTTTTTTGATCAAGTAAAAAAAAAGATATACAGTTGGTCATATAATCGTGGTTATATAGATATTTTCTATACTAGGGTCTTTACCTTCGGTATAAGAGGATTAACCGAACTAACTGAGTTTTTCGATAAGGGTGTTATTGATGGAATTACCAATGGAGTGGGTCTTGCTAGTTTTTGTATAGGAGAAGAAATTAAATATATAGGGGGAGGGCGAATCTCGTCTTATTTATTCTTTTTTTTATGTTATGTATCCGTGTTTTTATTCTTTTTTCTTTCTTAACTTCCGGTCTCCTACCTAAATAACTTTCCTATCCCCCCTCCCTATTCCTTTCTACTATTTCTCTCTTTCTATCCCCCCTTTCCTAATATATATAGTTCGGTTTTCCGCGATTTTTTCCATTCCTCTGTGTAAATAGCCTAATATGGGTTCACAATCAATAACATCTTCACCATCGAGAGTAACGATCAGTCGAAGAACACCATGCATTGATGGGTGTTGAGGGCCCATATTGACTATCATGAGATCTTTTCTTGTAAGCGGTAGACTCATATCCTTTCTTCCTTAATTCATTATTCCATGAAAATGGATTATTCCATGAATTCCTCAAAACGAGGCTCATCAAAATGTAAAATCTAAGACTACTATAAGACTACTAATAAAATAAGAAAAAAATTCGAACGATTAAATTACTGCTCCCGGATATTCAACTGACTGATTAATTTCTTATAACGTACTCTATTTTTCTTTGCCAAATAAGCCAGCAAACGTCGACGTTTTCCCAAAAGTCTTCGTAGACCTCTTTCCGATGAAAAATCTTTTTTGTGTAATTCCAAATGTGAAGCAAGTCTCCGTATCTTATTGGTGAAACTGAATACTTGAAATTCAACAGAACCCCTGTTTTCTTCTTTTTCTTCTTTAACCATAAATCCCAAAATTTTTCTACCTCCTTTCTTTTTCATGTATTTTTCTGATCAGGAAAAATAAAAAATTATGTCAGTTATTTTGAAGTTATTCTAATCTCGTACACACAAAAATTCGCAATTATTCATCTACTACTGGAATTTGGATTTATTTTATCGATCCAAATTGGATTTGGATAGAAGGGTACATTCTTTTATTTTAGATAGAAGAAATGTTTCTTCTATCTAAAATAAAAGAATTTTGCTGATTTATTTATTGCTATATCGAATTTATTGAATTGATACACCATTTAATTGATATCATTTAGCAAAATGAAACACAGCATATGCATCCATCTTTCGGCTCGAGAATTTCACGGGATAGAGATATGGTATAAGAAATAGGCTATTAAGTAACTCTAAATGAATTGTGGATACATCTGTATCCTTAACATACTGAAAGGATTGCCATTATTCGTATCAAACAAATAGCGATTCATACAAGCTAAATCTTCTAATCAATGGTGGGCCAATAATGAATTTTTTTGCATATGTATTAAGACGCTTGGCCTGATTTCGAAAGTGTCCAGAGTTTTATATGTTGTTTTCATTGCAAAATGATGGATCTCCTTCCGTAACTTTCCAATTACGAGTACGAGAATTGAAAGACATGAAAATTCTCAATTCTCTACGGCGTCTAGGAGATAGATAGAATATTTTCAGGAACAAGAAAATTAGAAGAATCTTTCTCTCTATTCACTACCATTCCGCGTCTTCGACTTCTATTAGTTTCTTTTCTTCTTTAATGCAATAGCTATAGTTTGATATAAGAATCTATTTATCAAAGTAATGGAAACCATTCTCTTATAGGAAATGGTTCGAAAATCGCTATTCCACCTTTTAGGTATCGTGAAAAGTGATACCTGTGAAGATCGTGCATTTCAGTCACATTCAGATCCGTTTTTCGAGTCCATGATATAACCAAATTGGATGGATCTTCCACCCGTTTAGCTAAGAAAGAATAGATGCAGAGGTGGATAATAGATCGATATGAAGATCATGAGCTGCCCCATAATGAAACCGCCAGTAGTCGCGAATATCTCCTTCTTCCCTAATCCAAGATTGGAGAAAGAAGATCTAAGAGGGACCTATGGAGAATGTGGTCAGAAATCCATAAGAGAGTCCGACCACAACGACCGAATTAATTATCCTCATCG